TCAAAGTAGAAATCCATCGATTTTATGAATAATCCAATACGTGTGGATTTATCGGTATGAAACATCCTGCAAATCTTTTATTTACTAAAAAACAAATAAAAAACGAATGATAAAAAGAAATATTTTTTATTTTATTTTTATATTTATATATAGAAATATATAGAAAATAAAAAAAGGGATAAAATAAGAACTGTAATGAGATAATAAAGAAGTATTTAGATATACGTAAAGATTTAATCCGCTTTTCAGTCGGAACAAAACAAGAAAAGTCTTTTTTTGTTTGAATAATTTTACTAAGTTATAAGTTGAAGTGAATTGAATCATTGAAGAAGTTCTATTTGTTCAATGAATTACTCTCCCTTCACTTCCCCTTTTTTTGTTTCTGTTTGTCCATTACTGTTATGAATCTAAACAAAAAAAAAGAAGTTAAGATATACCTGTAAAAGATAACTAGGGATAAGAATCCTTGGCGAACAGGAGAAAAAACACGATTCTTTCGATACAAGACGACACAAGAAAAATACCTTTCTTGTGTCGTCTTGTATCGAATAGAAGATTAGGAAGACTAAAAAGACTTTATAGAAATCTTTTTTACTTTCATTTTTCCCGTCTTTGCCTTGTATTCTATTCCTTTGTATGCTTTTTTTTCTATTATTAGGAATAGTATACAAGTAATGAGTTTCAGACATCTCACAAAAGAAAAAACAGTATAAAAAAATAAAAAAAAGTAAAAGGCTTACATAATTTTTGAATCATACAATACATAATTCTATCAATCGACAAGTTTAAGGAATCTCTAGATCTAGAAATTTATTTCGTACAACTGAACCTTTTCAAACTGTTTCTTTTTTAGAACCAAAAAGATTTGTGCCAAAATCACAGATGCCAAGAAGAACAAAAGGCCTTGGACTCGTAATGGATCTTGAAGCACTATTTCTGCGTCTCCCTGCCCAAACCCTCCTACATTTGGATTACTTGTTAATGGTTGATCAAGCTTGATGGATTCACCTTCTGAAACAAGAAGTTCTGGTCCTGGAGGTATAATATCAACCACTTGACGTCCATCTAATGCATCAATTATGGTTATTTCATACCCCCCCTTTTCTTTACGTACTATTCTGCTTACTATACCGGCTGATGTAGCATTATAAACTGTATTGTTACTCTTGCTACCATCAGGATAAATCTGACCCCTTCCTCTGTTCCCACCTACATATATAGGATATTTTAAGAAGTGAACGTCTTTTTTCGTAGCAGGGTCGGGAGAAAGAATGGGAAATACGATTTCACTATATTTCTGACCGGGAACAGGACCTATCACAAGAATATTTTTTTTATTAGGACGATAAGACTGAAAAGAAAGATTGCCCATCTTTTCTTTCATTTCGGGAGAAATACGATCGGGGGGGACTAATTCGAATCCCTCGGGTAAAATAAGAACAGCTCCCACATTTAAAGCTCCCTTTTTACCATTAGCAAGAACTTGTTTCAGTTGCATATCATAAGGAATTCGAACAACTGCTTCAAATACAGTATCAGGAAGTACAGCTTGCGGAACTTCAATATCCACGGGCTTATTAGCTAAATGGCAATTGGCACATACAATTCGACCAGTCGCTTCTCGTGGATTTTCATAACCCTGCTGCGCAAAAATGGGATATGCATTTGAAATAGATGCTCGAGTTATTACATATATCATGATCGATAAAGAAATGGATCGAGTCATCTGTTCTTTTACCCAAGAAAAAGTATTTCTATTTTGCATAGTCCAATCATAGATCCCGGAATTTCTACAATAAATTCGATAGGTAGCTAGTAGAATTCCCTATCCACAAGTTTGCCATTGTATTGATTGTACTGAATTCATTCATTGAAGGTAAGATATTTGATGAATCTATACTTAACTTAGATTAGACTTCTTAATGAAACTTATTAGACCTTTAATTAGTATAAAAGAGTTAAGCTGGGGGCCATGTATATGCGTATATTTTGGTGTACAAATAGTTTATAGTTTATATTAATACTTAAATTCTTAATACTTATTCTTAATACTTAATATATATTATATATAAATTAATAAATTATTATTATATTATAATTTTATAATTAATAATTATATATAATAATTATATAATTATTATATTTTTTTTATTCTTTATGCGTCCTCCTGGTTTTTTTATTTGTATTTGTATTTGAGATGTATATTTGTATTTGAGATGTATAATGTATGTGAACTGCTGCCTCAACGGAACGGTAAAATAGAATATAGCATCCTTTGTCGGAATGAACATTTTTAAGAAGCTGCAGTTGTCTTAAAAAGATAATTAGTAAGTTCTTCTCTCATGCTGAGATTTCTTCTTCAGTTCATTTCATTCAATTGGTACTCGCAAGAAATAGGCCAATTCGGCAGCTTTTTGTTCAATTTCTCGTGGATTAAAATTATCATCAGTACGAGTCAAGGGAATGGCTCCTTGACCCCGGATTTCCATATAAAGGACACGACGAGTAAAAAGACCCTCTCCCACCTCTATTCTGATTGATTGGATATCTTTCAGAAAGAAACGAAGGAAGATGCGACGATTTTTTCCAGGGAATCCCCAACGAAAAAAGCACATTATCCCTTCTTTTCTATCGAATCGGTCATAACCACTACCTAAATTCCATGAAATTGTGCACCACAAATAAGAACTAATGAATAGACCTGCGATCCCATAGAAAGACATCACGATCCCTTGTGGGAAAAAAACAATTTCCTGAGAAGGAAATACGGATATCAGATTCCTACCAAGATAACTGGAAGTTCCAACCACTAAGAATCCTAGTGAACCTAAAAAAAGGATACAGGCCCAGCAAAAATTACTTGTTTTTCGAGACCCCGTTATAAGTTCTATCCATATATGTTCTGATCGCCAATTCATACTATACTAGATCCAGTTGCATTCGATTAGAATTGAGAAAATAACCCAAATAGATTTGACTTTTCTTGCTTGATTCCGAAATAACTTCCATCAACTAGCAGTATTCTGACATGAACCATTAGGAATAATTGGTTAGATACATTGAGTTTCTATTTCAAAGATTTAAAAAAAAATATTTGCTGATCATTTTGAATTTAATTGATATTGATTAAGCTATAACCGCATATACATACATTAATGCATATATTATGCATCAGTATACATAACAATTTTTCCGTTTGTTTTCGGAAAGGCCGCATATCATATATCCTACCATATTACACTAAAAAAGTATTTGTATGATGATCCAGCGTTGAAATAAATTGATGAGATTTGGTCCCATCATTTTTAGACAATCTTATTTCTTTGGACATAAAGAGATAAAGAAGCCATTGCGATTGCCGGAAAGACTAGGCCCACTAAAGGAACCAAAATAGAGGGAAAGTTAAAATCTATCATAGAACGGGTACCTCGATTTCATATTTGTACCTATTATAATTATAAAGATATCTTATGATACGTCTACCTATTATAAAAAATATGAATATAATCTTAATATTCTTAATATTAAAGTACTTAATAATAAAAATAAATAAGTACAAGGAATGTAGAACTAAATGAAGTTTACCTATTCCTCTTTCTACACGAATATGTATGACAGTCCACTTTCATAAATTTTATTCTTCTTTTCCCATCCTTAATTTTATTTATATCTTTTCTTTCAAAAAACCTTTGTTTGTTTTGAAAGAAAAGAATTTTTTATGAATTCGCGACTTTAACCAATCTTATCCAACAAACAAAACAGGGATTCCTAGTGAAAAACAGGGGTTCTCGGTAAATAGAAATAATTTATATTCTATATTCTTATTATTCTTTATTATCATTCTATATTCATTCTTATATTCTTCTTAGTTTGATTATTTGATTATATATTCTATATTTGAATTTGATTTGTTTTTATATTTTATTTTTTTTTCTATATTTTTTTATATATTTTTCGTTGTTCTATAATATGAATATGTCATAAAGTAGGGATAAATTTTTTTTGATTTACCCGATTTCTCAGAAGGAGAAAGAAACTCTTTTTTATCTTGTCGATAGAAAGATGCTTATTCCTAATCAGGAAGGGGGGTAGAATAAAAAAATGGATTCGGGTAAAAAAGTAATTATCCAAAACTTCTGACTCTTACTACACTTATAACTGATGTCCCAAAAGAAAACACCATCTTCCTAGTTTGGTTTTTTTGATTACAATAAACTAAATGCTTATTCGCTACAAATCAAAATAACTGAACCTAGTGCTATACTTCCATTTTAAAATGAAGAATTTCAACCCCTTTTTAATTTTAAATTAAAATATTTTTTTTTTAATCTTGATTCAAGGGAAGGAAACCCTGTAGTTGAAATAACTCACTGAGAACACCTTTTAAAAGATTACGTGGTACGATTGGGTCGAATAAGCCCTTATCGAATAAATACTCAGCCTCTTGTGAACCGTCAGGTACTGTCTTTTTCAATGTTTGTTCAATTACTCTTTTGCCCGCAAACGCAATATAGGCATTAGGTTCAGCAATAATGATATCTCCCAACATACCAAAACTTGCTGTAACTCCGCCAGTTGTAGGAGATGTAAGGATTGATACATAGAATAACTTTTTATTTGATTGATAATCATATGAAGCAGAAGATATTTTAGCCATTTGCATCAAGCTCAAACTCCCTTCTTGCATGCGTGCTCCTCCAGAAGCACACACAATAATGACAGGTAGAGATCGATTAATAGCATACTCGATCAAACGGGTTATTTTCTCACCTACTACAGATCCCATACTACCTCCCATAAACTGAAAATCCATAACTCCAATTGCTATGGGAATACTATTTAGTTGACCTATGCCCGTTTGAACAGCTTCAGTTAAACCCGTTTTTTTTTTATAAAAAAAGATGCGATCTGTATAAGGTTCCTCTTCTGAATGAAATTCAATGGGATCCATAGAGACCATATCCTCATCCATAGGCTCCCAAGTGTCAGGATCAATAAGA